TTTTATGAAAACCAACAAAAAACAAAACAACAAAGATTCATAAAGCAAGAATAAAAAAAGGATAGGTGCAGAGACTCAATGGAAGCTGTTCTAACAAATGGAGTTGAGCATGTTGCGTTGGTAAAGGAATTCTTTTATCGAAACTCCAGAAAGGGAAAAGATGAAGGATAAACCTATATACATACGTACTGAATACTATCTCAAATTACTGAATACTATCTCAAATTATTAATGACGACGCGAATCTCATTTTTTTTATATGAAAACGAAACGAATTGTTGTGAATCAATTCGAAGTTGAAAAAAGAATCGAATATTCATTGATTAAATCATTTACTCCATGGTCTGAGAAATCTTTTGAAGAGCGGATTAATCGGACGAGAATAAAGATAGAGTCCCATTCTACATGTCAATACTGACAACAATGAAATTTATAGTAAGAGGAAAATCCGTCGACTTGAGAAATCGTGAGGGTTCAAGTCCCTCTATCCCCAAAAAGTACCATTTAACTTCTTATCCTTAACTATTTATTTATCCTATTCTTTTTTTTTTTTAGCGGTTCAAAATTCGTTATGTTTCACAAAGGTATCCAAGTGGATATTTTTTTTTCTAGTAACACAAATCGGGTCTTCTATTCTATTTCGATTCTATATTATATTTATTATATTATAGAATACACGTACAAAGGAACATCTTTTCGTTTTAGCATAGAATACACGTACAAAGGAACATCTTTTCGTTTTAGCAAGAAATCCCTATTCACAATCAATAATATCATTACTCGTATTAAAACTTTTGAAAATCAAAGAAATTCTGGGGATTAGATAAGACTTTGTAATACCTTTTCGTCTTTTTAATTGACATAGAACCAAGTCATCTAGTAAAATGAGGATGATGCGTAAGGAATGGTCGGGATAGCTCAGCTGGTAGAGCAGAGGACTGAAAATCCTCGTGTCACCAGTTCAAATCTGGTTCCTGGCACATGATTAATTGATCTATTCATACAAATTAATTGATATGAATCCACTTCATTAATAATATAGATCATTATATATACTTATACATCTAGGTATCTGGAAAGATATTTCTTTATTTGAAAAAAAAATTATCCAAAGAATATAGAAAATTAAAGAGTAGATCCAAATTATCGAAAGAGTATATTATACGTAATCTAAATATGAATTAGATCTCGTAATCTAAATATGAATTAGATCTCTCCTTTTTTATTTGTTTATACTGTTCGTTCAAAAATAATGTTAATATTTCATAACATGTTTCAAATACATAATTGAAGGGTTTAATTAGGTGGTTGTTTGTTGGTTGAAAGACCTAAACAAAGGTCTCGTCTCAAGGAGTTAAAGGATGGGAATAACAAAGATTGATCTTAGATAGAGTACAAATAGAATCCGATCTCCTTTCATTTCTTGTTATTTTCTTTTTTTCATATTCTATTTATTCATTCTTTCCTACATGACCCTATAAAATGTGTATAAGATATGTGCGCGGTACAAAGTTCATAATGCGAAACTCTTTTAATTCATCCTATTAGCTTTGTCTCAGCCCATCCAAAAAAATAAAAAAAAAAAATAAGTATTCTCAAAATTTGAGAATCTCAATAAATCTCGAATTGTATTTATTTAGCACATTCCATACTACGACCGAAACTTCAAATACTCTTACTCTGTTTGATTTCGAAGAGAACATACAAACACTCCTTGAATATCTGGAGTTATAAAAATGAGGATTCGTTTCCCTTCTTATTATTTTATTCAATGAGCATCTTGTATTTCATAAAAATTAGGGGCAATATAATCCTTACGTAAAGGCCATCCTATCCAACTTTCAGGCATTAAGATACGTTTCAGTCGTGGATGATTATCATAACAGATTCCCAACATATCATAAGATTCCCGTTCTTGAAAATCCGCACTTTTCCAAACCCAGAAAACAGACGGAATTCTAGGATTACTCCTTGGGGCAAATACTTTTATGCATACCTCTTCTGGTTGATCTACACCATACTGTATTCTCGTAAGATGATACACACTAGCTAACAATCCGCCGGGTGCTACATCATAAGCACATTGGGAACGCAGATAATTGTAACCATATACATATAAAATGACAGCAATGGAATGCCAATCCTCGGGCTTTATTTGTAAAGTCTCTATTCCTTGGTAATCGAAACCCAAAGATCTATGAACTAGCCCATGCTTGGCTAGCCAAGCAGACAAACGACCCTGCATCTTTTTTATCTCTTTTTTGTATTGTATAAGTAGTTCACATTTACTTTATGATGAAATTTATGATGCTGTTTGTGATTCTATACAAGGGAATCCTGCCTAATTCACTAATTCATGGGAAGATACTGAACTTTTGTCATGGGAAGATACTGAACTTTTGTATTTGAAAAAAGTTTCAGAAGGTATCTCTGAAGTAGATGGTGATTGATAGAGTAATGCTTGATCATAATTTCCAATATGAGTACTACGTCCAAGATG